TCATAAGGGCAAGGTGCGTAGCCTTCTTGCACAGCACATTAGTAAGGCAAGCGATGCTCAATAGTAACCTCTTTCATGCCTTAGTCCTTAGTAAACTCCTGCCCTCAGGCCTTAGTCGAAGGTAAGCTCCTTCATGCCTTTAAGCATGGCTCTTTGTAGCAAGCAAGCTATGGTTACAGGTATGAATGAATGCCTTTGCTGCTTTTAGGAAAGTAGGGAAGAGGGGGTAATAGGCATCCCTTGAATCCAGTGCTATTGACTCAGCTGCTCTCGAATAAGCTCTTTGCGCACTCATAGGTGTGGGACTTTCTTTTCTTTGGGCATCTGTGAACGTAACCGCCGCTAGTTCTGTTACAGTAGACGGTCTTGTTGTCATATCCCTTCTTTGCGTAGACGCTCTTGGAGAAAGAACTGCTCTTGGTCTTGGGAATATCATAGCATAGGAAGGAAGACAATCTCTCCTCGAAGATGGATGGCATACAGGGGGAGTTGAAGAATCGGCCCGTGGCCCGTAGATCGATCCCAAAGTCTTTGGCAACAGCTTCGTCAGCCCTGCAGTCCCAGGATCCAATGGTGAAGAAGAGGATCGATGATGCCGTGGCTCTCTTCTATGTAGAATGCTCTATTGGAGTACATCTCTAGCTAGACTGATGGAGAGAAAGGGGCGAATCCTACCAAGACTGAGAAGGAGTGGATAAGCCCGAAGATAGTCATAGTCTTTTCGAGGGAATTATAACAATCAATAGAAGATAAGTTAAGCGTAGACCAATGCCTAAGGGGAATGGGGTGAAATCCTCTGTTGTATACACCCAAGCGGTTAGATTGCTCTAAGATTGAGGATGGGCAGAAAGGAGTCTCTGATGATGCAACAAGGGACAACCGATCTAGCAAGGAGCATAGACTGAGGCCGAAGCCCAAGGGAAGTGAACATGAGTCTTCTTCAGAGAAAAGATCATGACAGTTGAGAATAGATCACGTGATCGAAGAGGAAGCTTAAAACCGACTTGCTCATAGCGAGAGGGTGGAATGAGAGGGATGTCCGTTAGTGCAAGGAGAGGGAAAACTCAAGCCAGGATCACTTCCGGGGTTAGGGAGCGCAGGATGGTTGGGCATGGATAAGGGCCAATAGGTTATGCTTGTGAACTTACTTTCAACATCAATCCTTAGAAAGACAGATGTATACAACGACGAATCGTGGGTTCCATCCCAGTAGGCCTTTTATGTGCAAGGTAGGGTAGCTGCATGCTCCGTCTCGCGGAATCACCCGAAGACTACTTCTGCGACATCCTTTTATCATAGCCTGGTTTCTGTGTCTTTCAATGCAGGAATTCCATTTCAAGAATTGAATGAAGAGAACGGTAGTCTCATTGATTCCATTGCTATTGGTATTGGATTCCTCAGCTTAGCTAGATGAAAAGAGGTTAATTGGTAGCCCTGCTATCTCACCCAAGCCGATTATGAGAACTTCCCTTCTCTATTTGGCCCTATCGAAGGAATGTGACTTTCAATTTCTATGCTCGGGGGGACTCTCGCGAACTAAGAAAGCGGGAAGAAAATCTGATTACCATCAAATGTACACGGTCAATTGGATAGGTAAAGCCGGTCTCCTCCTGTGATTACGACAGAATCCTAATCTGATGCTTGGCACCTGTCGGATAGAATCTTTTCCTAACATCGGTTGTAGTCGTTACAGCTATGAATGGCACAGAACTGCTTCTGTTTCTTACAATTCCAAGTCTTAAGATAAATAACTATGAAATCGGAGTTAGCGGGCTAAGCTAACTATGTTATGTAGTACAGGGTCTCAGGGTTAACGGGGACCAGTCGTCCTCTATTTGGCAAGAAATGCACGCCTTGGGAGCTCAGCTGGGATCATAGGTAGATCAGGGGGAAAGAGAAGAGTACCTTCCCACATCGAGCTTAGAAAGCCCGTGTTTTTGGCATAAAGACAGATTCCACTCGATGGAGTTCAATCTGAACGAACGATCAGACGTCGAGGAAACCGCTTCTTTTTCGCTTCAAGCAGATTTCGAAGCGGTGATTGACAGAAAAAGAGGATCGATCGAGGAAAAGGCACTCCGGGTTAGCCAGCAAACCCAATCGCTTCGACAAAACAAGATCTGGTCGAAGTCCAAGATTCGAATCAGTTCAACACCTCCTTCGGACCCTCCTTTGGTTCCTCAGTTCAGATATTCCAACTTTCAAAGAGATCCCCGGAGGAACGGTCTTATACCACATTGACAACATTTGAAACACAGAGAAAAAAGGCACCCTCGGGAAGAGATCTCCAACTGTCAAAAGTCTGGTCGGTCTACCTTGTCCTTCGACGTTGAGATCTGGTGCCACGAACCAACCTTCTCTGAGATTGGATGAGTATTCCCTTCTGGAGCCTCCCAATCCTGTCTGTGAGGAAGTCCCCCCCAAGGGATCCCGTATGTTCCAGGCAACCCGGGCTAAGGTCTCGCTTTGCTGCTATCCCCTGAGGAAGAGAAGGTGAAGC